TCAAAATGGAAAAGATTTTCAATTTGATTCCATAGTGATTCAAAGAAAGTTTCCTTTATGAAATGAATGAAATTCCACTACAAAGTTTTTTCTTTTTACTTGACTCAATAATTGCTCAACGAATCCGTTGATTCAAAATAACGGAATTGGTAGATGTTACAGATGATGGATCACTAGATCAATATTTTTTCTACTTCTGTCACCCTATCTTTGTTAGTCCCGTCTATAATGATTGATGAATCAAAAACTTTTAATTGGAGCAGATTTTATCAGTTGATATTTTTTGTATCCTTTTCTTTTTGAAAAATGTAAACTTAGGTAAATGTTTTATCATCATATGTATAAAAAGAACGTATCTTATTTAGCTCCTTTATGCCTACTCTAACTAGTTATTTCGGTTTTCTACTGGCGGCTTCAACTATAACCTCTGCTCTTTTTATTGGTCTGAGCAAGATACGACTTATTTGAAATGAATTGACTGAACAATTCATAAAAATAAATTTTTCTGTGAGATTCTAGGTATTTTATAGTGACTTCTCGCGTCAAGTGTAAATTCTTGATCATTGAGATTCATTATCGATTCGGATTAATATTTAAGAATAGATATTACCTCTCTTTTTCCCCTTTCAAACAAACCGAAATGATTGAAGTTTTACTATTTGGAATCGTGTTAGGTCTAATTCCTATTACTTTGGCTGGATTATTCGTAACTGCATATTTACAATACAGACGCGGTGATCAGTTGGACCTTTGATTAAGTAACATCTTGTTTTTGATTGACCTCCTCCTTTTTTAATTCACAGGAGGTCAAATTAAGGTTGCTGTTTAATTTGGTGGAGTTTTTTCATTGTATTGTAATTCAAGAACAGAATCACGCTCTGTAGGATTTGAACCTACGACATCGGGTTTTGGAGACCCACGTTCTACCGAACTGAACTAAGAGCGCCTTCTTATCACAATAGATAAGACCATAAAAAAGTAGTCCTTTTGTAGGGCCAATATACTTTGCATGTCTATAGTATCATAATGTATGTACAATTATGATCGATCTCAATTACTGTCCACGGGAAAAGTAATAGGTAGGGATGACAGGATTTGAACCCGTGACATTTTGTACCCAAAACAAACGCGCTACCAAGCTGCGCTACATCCCTTTCAATTGGTATACAGTGTCATTGTAGAGAATCCCTGTCTTGTTTTCCACATCATTATTTCCCCCATATAATAAAAAATTTCGCTTGCAATTTGTTCTTTTTGGTCTCATATAACATATAATAAAAGAATTATTTACATATGAGATAGAGAAATGCATATTTGTCGGTAATACTCAGGAAGAGGGGGGTGTCTTTTTCTGTTTTAAGGAAAGGGAAATCTTATCCACCGGGTCGTTGTATATATCCATTTTTGTTAGGGATTTCACGTACTAATACAAGTGATCCTTAACTACATATGCATCTGATCATATATGTATTACAAAAAAGAAGGAGAGTTTTCAATGCGAGATATAAAAACATATCTCTCTGTGGCACCTGTGCTAAGTACTCTATGGTTCGGGTCTTTAGCAGGGCTATTGATAGAGATCAATCATTTATTCCCAGATGCGTTGACATTCCCATTTTTTTCATTCTAGTTATTGACATGGGAAGGGATGAAGAAGATTAGTGAGATAATAAATTATCTGTGACTAATCCTTCTTCCTCTCTTTGTTTTATTCTTTTTTCAAATTTTCCAAATAAAATACAAATATAGAAGGACAGAAAAATAAAAAACAAAAGTGGATTCAATCTCAGTGAAACTTGGGTTAGACTCGAAGGGCCTAAGAAAATAGAAATAAATGGGATCTAGGGAAATCAAATAAATCATACAAGATATTTCTGTATGGACTAGGATTCAAAATAATTGATAGTTAGAAATTGTTGTATTACTTATTCTTTATATTACTCTATTGATTGCAACAAAATCTTTCGAAATTGGATTTCGGGTCGAAAATAAAAGAGTTGGGTAAATCCAAAATTCAAGGGAGGTTCATGGCCAAGGGTAAAGATGTTAGAGTAAGAGTTATTTTGGAATGTACCAGTTGTATCCGAAACCGTGTTAATAAGGAATCATCGGGCGTTTCCAGATATATTACTCAAAAGAATCGACACAATACGCCTAGTCGATTGGAATTGAGAAAATTCTGTCCCTATTGTTGCAAACATACAATTCATGGGGAGATAAAGAAATAGACCGAACCAGAGGGAGAGGGTGTGTGTGCTACCCTTCGAAGTAACAAGAATAAATTACATATAATATATAGAAAAAAATAAAATCCTATTTCAGTCGGATCAAAAATGAATTCGAATTCAGAAATAGGATTTTCGGGATAAGGAATAAACAATGGAAAAATCCAAGCGACCTTTTCTTAAATCCAAGCGATCTTTTCGTAGGCGTTTGCCCCCAATTGGATCGGGGGATCGAATTGATTATAGAAACATGAGTTTAATTAGTCGATTTATTAGTGAACAAGGAAAAATATTATCTAGACGAGTGAATAGATTAACCTTGAAACAACAACGATTAATTACTATTGCTATAAAACAAGCCCGTATTTTATCTTCGTTACCTTTTCTTAATAATGAGAAACAATTTGAGAGAACCGAGTCGACCCCTAGAACTACTGGTCCTAGAACCAGAAATAAATAGGCCCATGCCTCAATTGAATAAAAATTCCAACCCGAACCCCAACTCTGGTTGGTGTTTTGTTCAAACATTCGAGAATCTAGATTGTATTGTCATGTCATAAGAAAAAAAGAATCGGGGAATAAAAAGATAAAGTCCTTTATTATTAACGTATTAGTTTCTTTTTACTACTTTATTAGAGTAATACCCTACCCTCCCGGAGTTCATTCTCCGGGGAACTCCGTTTAGATCATTCTGGTGGATTCCTTACAATCCTCTTATTTAAGGATCTCGTTGGAAATCATGTAAAGACAATTCCTATTTGATATAGCTATTTGTGCAAGTATTTTACGATTAAGAAGTAACTGCCCCTTGTGCAAATCGTGTATTAATCGACTATAACTATAGGATATCTTATTCTCACGAATTACTGCATTTATACGAGTGATCCACAAACGACGAAAATCTCTCTTCTGCCTGCCCCTATCCCGATGAGCCGAAACTAAAGCTCTCATTTTCTGTTGAGTCATAGTTCGAGTAAGTCTTGAATGCGCCCCTCGAAAGGTTGATGCAAATAAACGAATTTTTGTTCTACGTCTCCGAGCTATATATCCTCGTTTAATTCTGGTCATTGAATCAAATGAAACTTTGATGAATAACTAATTGATTTCTTTTCTTTCAGTCATTCTTTTACCCCCCCTGGTCTATTAATAACAAAACTGATTCTTCCGATGTATAAAATAAAAATTCCAATGGCTTTTGCTACTATGACCTTCCCAACCACGATTTTTTTGAGGCATTTCATTTCACCTCGAAATAAGAAATTGTATTGATACTCGGTATCAAAAAAAAGTAAATAAAAAATGAGAAATTGTGGGTTCCATCGTTTCTATGGTTACTGTTTAAACGGTGAGGTCCTTTCTATACACCGGAGCCTCTTACCTATTTAGTAACTTGTACAGTTCACACTCTTTGGCTCTACCCATGAATTATCCAGTAATAGGTCTTTTCACTACTAGATCTACCCATACAGTAACGGCATTTCATTATGAAGGTTGGTTAGGTAGCTGACCCTGTTAGTCCGTTTTTGCAAGAATGGGAGCATAATCTTTCTGCTTCTTAAATACCATTCCATTCCCCCGCTTAATGGATAACCATTTGCTACCAATGGGGAGTTGCTTCTCATCTCCAGTTGAGATGATTGGATTTCTACCAAAGGAAACCATAAATTTCATACACAATAGAGGTCCTTTTTCGATAGTGATATGGGGTTTTTCCATTCCTATTCATTGGTACCGATCATTGATACTGTCAAAAAAGGTATCCTTTCTCCAGTTCATGATCTGAACGAGTCGCACATACACCCTAGTACATGTTCCTCGACGCTGAGGACATCCCCGAAGGGCGGGGGATTTTGTGACATTTCTGATTGGCTGTCTTGTGTTTCTAATAAGTTGTTTAATAGTTGGCATGCTGGATCATATACAGAATGGGCTGGTTTAGATCGACCCTAACCGGATGATTATGAATTCCTCTTGTTTTATTTCATATTTTACCACTACCACTGTTTACCTAGGCAAGAAAATAAAATATGAAATAACACAGCTCATTGAATTATGGTTCGAAATGGAATGGAATCGCAGATTTACGTGAAGTCCCCCGTATTTTCGACCGCTACAAGATCAACAATTCCATGAGCTTGGGCTTCTGTTGCTGACATAAAAACGTCCCTTTCCATGTCTTCGGAGACAACCCATAATGGATTGCCCGTTCTTTGTACATAAACCCTTGTGATGGTTTCGCGAAGTTTCAGCAGTTCTTCCGCTTCCAGGACAAATTCTCCTGTTTGTGCCTCATAAAAAGAGCTAGCAGGTTGGTGGATCATTACCCTGATGATATAATATAATGAATGCTTCCTCTATCTCACATGATCGAAAGAAAGAGACAAGAAAAAATAGAATTGAAGAACCGTACAGGCATTTTTTGCGCGTTGCATACGGCTCTAGAATGGAATCTACTTTTACCTAAAGTAGAGGATCTATCAGACCCAGATCGGTAAATGGTCCATTTACCACCCTTTCTTTCGGGAGAGTTAAAAAATACTATGATGGTTCCGTTGCTTTATATATTTATCTTGTCTGTAATTCAGCAATCCCAAAGTTTCTTTTTGATCCGATCAAATAGGGAAAGGATAATCTGGTGTATGTTTTTTCATTTTAATACTCTTTCGTAACAGAAATATTGGAAAGAGCCCTCTGATGTGTGATGTGAAAACAAAAAAGTTTGTGACGCTGAAATCGAACCCCGATAGATAAAATCAAATCAGAAATTCCTTTTGTCTCATACTACTCTCTCGATACGGAATCTCATGTTATAAAAGAACAATGATGGTTTGCTCATATCGAACTCGAAGTGCCATGCTATTATTACTTAATTATTCATATTTTATCTGGCGAAGGCATAGTCTTCTTTTTTCTCTCAAATAAAAAACTCATTGGCGCCAAGCGTGAGGGAATGCTAGACGTTTGGTAATTTCTCCTCCGACGAGGACGAAAGACCCCATTGAAGCGGCTAATCCCATGCATATTGTATGTACATCTGGTTGCACAAATTGCATAGTATCGTACATAGCTATTCCGGGTGTTACCCACCCACCGGGGGAGTTTATAAACAAATAAACATCTTTGGTATCATCCTCTATAGTGAGATATATCATGAGACCCATAAGTTGATTTGCGATTTCGCTATCAACTTGTTGGCCTAAAAAAAGTATTCTTTCTCGATAAAGTCGGTTGATTAGGACAAAATTGTATCCCTTAGGGACCGTACACGCACCTTTAGATGCATACGGTTCAAAAAAAGAATCAATGTGTCGATTCCAGCCCCCTTTATTTTCCCTTTTTTCATAGGAGGATTTTTCTAACTCCTAATGAAGGGACTTTTTCTTCTATTTTTCAAGAAAGCAGGGTTTTTACTCACTTACCCCTAAAAGCGAATTCACTAAATTTACCCTCATTGATATATTGTTTCATCGAAATTCAATTCAAATTAGGATGAAATTTTCTTGTTCCGGACTGGGCCTATTCAATTCGTTTAGGTTTATGCTCTACTCCGGGGAAAGATTTACCCGACCTCTATTTGCACATATAGGACAAATGATCCCAATACCGCTTCTTTTGTTTGCTACTACTTATTTTTTTTTTTTATTGTCTTCCGCTTCCACCAATCACTGGAATAGTATAATGACTCCAGCGATTGATTGGCGGTTTGAGGTCGCTGGTATAATATAGGAATTCTTTATGATACAAAAGGTAATCATACATATTTTACCAATTGGGTTTTTTGAACGGAGCCTGGATACTTCATTTTATTGGTCCAACCAAGCCAACCATAAATTCTTCTAATTGAAAAATTAATATTGATCCCCCACATAAATTGCTCTAATTGCACTTCACGCTTCAAATTATTGATGGTTCAATCAATCTTTCTTGGGTGAAACAGAGGATATCTCGATCGGGGGAGAAAACGGGGAAATACCATATGACCCAATATGTCTGACAAGTCGCACTATACGTCAACCCAAACCGAATCTTCCTCTCCAGGAATTCGAAAAGGTACTTTTGGAACACCAATAGGCATTAAATGAAAGAAAAAGGGTTTTAAGTACTAAAATTTCACTTTAATGTGGAAACGTAACAATGGGTTTTCTTTTTTTCATAATATTAAATATTTATGTTTTCGGGGCTTATCCATAGATTGGAAAGTTAATCGAAGAAGACGGAATGCATAAAAAAATTATTATGAATGAGCTGGGATGTTCAAATGATGAACAAGTATCCATAATTCACTCATATAAAATGGGACCCATCCCCCATTGCGTATTGGTACTTATCGGGTATAGAATAGATTTGCTTCTCTTTGTTCCTACGAACAGAATTGTTCTGTTATTACCAACGGAATGCAATATAAATGCACCCTTGCTCCGAGATAATCCATTGAAAAGGAGAAGCCCATAGCATAAGCAGAGTCTTTTCCAATGCGATAAAGTAACATAGTATCTATTTTTCTTTGATAAAGGGGTATTTCCATGGGTTTGCCTTGGTATCGTGTTCATACCGTTGTATTGAATGATCCCGGTCGGTTACTTTCTGTCCATATAATGCATACAGCTCTAGTTTCTGGTTGGGCCGGTTCAATGGCTCTATACGAATTAGCCGTTTTTGATCCCTCTGACCCAGTTCTTGATCCAATGTGGAGACAAGGTATGTTCGTTATACCTTTCATGACTCGTTTAGGAATAACGAATTCCTGGGGCGGTTGGAGTATCACAGGAGGGACTATAACGAATCCGGGTATTTGGAGTTACGAAGGTGTGGCCGGGGCACATATTTTGTTTTCTGGCTTGTGCTTCTTGGCAGCTATCTGGCATTGGGTATATTGGGATCTAGAAATTTTCTGTGATGAACGTACAGGAAAACCTTCTTTGGATTTGCCCAAGATCTTTGGAATTCATTTATTTCTCTCAGGGGTCGCTTGCTTTGGGTTTGGCGCATTTCATGTAACAGGCTTGTATGGTCCTGGAATATGGGTGTCCGATCCTTATGGATTGACTGGAAAAGTACAATCTGTAAATCCCGCGTGGGGTGTAGAAGGTTTTGATCCTTTTGTTCCGGGAGGAATAGCCTCTCATCATATTGCAGCAGGTACCTTAGGCATATTAGCGGGCCTCTTCCATCTTAGTGTCCGCCCGCCTCAACGTCTATACAAAGGATTACGTATGGGTAATATTGAAACTGTCCTTTCCAGTAGTATCGCTGCTGTCTTTTTTGCAGCTTTCGTTGTTGCCGGAACTATGTGGTATGGTTCAGCAACAACCCCGATTGAATTATTTGGTCCTACTCGTTATCAATGGGACCAAGGATATTTCCAGCAAGAAATATATCGCAGGGTTAGCGCCGGGCTAGCCGAAAATCAGAGTGTATCAGAAGCTTGGTCTAAAATTCCCGAAAAATTGGCTTTTTATGATTACATTGGGAATAATCCAGCAAAGGGGGGATTATTCCGAGCGGGTTCAATGGACAGCGGGGATGGAATAGCCGTTGGGTGGTTAGGACATCCTATCTTTAGAGATAAGGAAGGCCATGAGCTTTTTGTACGTCGCATGCCTACTTTTTTTGAAACATTTCCGGTAGTTTTGGTAGACGGAGACGGAATTGTGAGAGCCGATGTTCCTTTTAGAAGAGCAGAATCCAAGTATAGTGTCGAACAGGTAGGTGTAACTGTTGAGTTCTATGGCGGTGAACTGAATGGAGTCAGTTATAGCGATCCTGCTACTGTGAAAAAATACGCTAGACGTGCTCAATTAGGCGAGATTTTTGAATTAGATCGTGCTACTTTGAAATCCGATGGTGTTTTTCGTAGCAGTCCAAGGGGTTGGTTCACTTTTGGGCATGCCTCATTTGCTTTGCTCTTTTTTTTCGGACACATTTGGCATGGTGCTAGAACTTTGTTCAGAGATGTTTTTGCTGGTATTGACCCAGATTTGGATTCTCAAGTGGAATTTGGAGCATTCCAAAAACTTGGAGATCCAACTACAAGGAGACAGGTAGTCTGAGACAACATTGCTCTGATTTCGTTCGACCCTATCCTATTTTCTTTTCTTTTTGTGATTTAACATAACATAAGGTACTGCAGAAATCTTGATTTGAATCGCTGTTTTTTCTTTGATTCTTGTCCTTTCTTTATCTTATCTGGGAGCTGATCCCAAATGAACAGGTGTGGAAGCTATAATTGTAAACCACGATCGAATCTATGGAAGCATTGGTTTATACATTCCTCTTAGTCTCGACTCTAGGGATTATTTTTTTCGCTATCTTTTTTCGAGAACCACCTAAGGTTCCGACTAAGAAATAATTTTTCATTATCTCAATTGAAGTAATGTAATGAGCCTCCCTATAGGGATAGGGAGGCTCATTACATTACTTCAACTAGTCCCCGTGTTCCTCGAATGGATCTCTTAGTTGTTGAGAGGGTTGCCCAAAAGCGGTATATAAGGCGTACCCGGTAAAACTTACAAGTGAACCAGATATAAAGATGGCGACTAGGGTTGCTGTTTCCATTATTATATAATTTCAAGACCACAATGGATCTATGATAAGATCGTTTATTTACAACGGAATGGTATACAAAGTCAACAGATCTCAACCAATGCAAGAGTATTTATGGCTACACAAACCGTTGAGGGTAGTTCTAGATCTGGTCCAAGACGAACAAATGTAGGAGCTTTATTGAAACCGTTGAATTCGGAATATGGTAAAGTAGCTCCTGGATGGGGAACTACCCCTTTGATGGGTGTCGCAATGGCTTTATTCGCGGTATTCCTATGTATTATTTTAGAGATTTATAATTCTTCCGTTTTACTGGACGGGATTTCAATGAATTAGGTCCATAAGAACCATGAAGTCCTGGCTTTTCAGGAATTACTTAGGTTTTTTATAGGGCATTCTGGTAGTTTGACCGCGGAATTTCTTTGTTTCGGTATTTCCGGAATATGAGTGTGTGACTTGTTATAATTTATCCTATTGATAGTACAGAGAATGGGTCTGTCATCTCGACAGAGATGGTTCTACCCCGTCGGATATTTATTCTAATATCTGGAGCACGGAATCCATAGATCAAGAAAAATGTGAACTATGATTCATACCTACTATTTAGACCTCGCGACCGGACTCAAAAAATATTTATAAGGGTTATAATTATCAACCAAAGGATTTTTAGTCATTACATCTATTCATTGAATAAGTGATGATCCACAGGTTCTTACTCAGAGAACCTTTGGGCTTAGCTTGGGAGCTTTATTTAATCATCGTGGTTCTAGTATGAATCTGAGGTTTCAATAAATCCATAGGGTCTCAACAAGATAATTTCTATCAACAAAAAAATATACATAAAAAAATAGGGAAAGAGAAGATTCAAGAGGCCTGCAACGATCAACATAAAGACGAATGAGCCAACTTGATTTTTTGGCATTATCATCACAAACAAAGAAGAGCTAAAGAAGAGCTTCGGGCTTTTTGGTCCTTCGTATCTTCAGAGAGACGATGGAATCCGGGATAAAGAGGAGTTTTCAAAATTTCTATTACAATATCCCTTGCAGCTAGTATTTGGGTGTTTGGGCTTGAGCTGTACGAGATGAAATTCTCATATACGGTTCTAAGAGGGGGAGTCCCCTTGGTTTACCTATCTCAATAAAGTATATGATTGGTTCGAAGAACGTCTCGAGATTCAAGCGATTGCAGATGATATAACTAGTAAATATGTTCCCCCTCATGTCAACATA